CAACAAACAAAGGAAATAAGACTAATATAAGCATAGAGAATAGCATAGTATTGTCCGATTCATGGGGATAAAAAAAAGTCTTTGTAGGACAAAAAGGCAAAATAGTAAGAAAAGGCATTTTTGTTACATGAGTATCCATTCGGTATGTTTTCTTCGAAAAAAAAGAAGTCCTTTCCCTTTCATTATTATTTATTTTTAATAAAGCAACTAAAGGAAAACTTTTTTTAATCGATTTTGGCTCTTCTTTACCCCATAGAGATATTGAATAGAAGGAATTTCCTTTTTTGCCACTGTAATTTTGAAAACGAACGTTTAAATGTCCTTCAAAAGTAAGTAAATAAATCCGAAACATATAAAATGCAGTTAATCCGGCTGTGAAAGAAGCAATTATTGCGAAAATCGGTGAATATAACCAACTATCATTAAGAATTTCATCTTTTGACCAAAAACAAGCAAGAGGTGGAATACCACAAAGAGAAAGTGTACCTAATAAAAAAGCAGTTTTTGTAATTGGCACGTGCTTTCTTAACCCGCCCATAAGAGCCATATTCTGGCTTTTATCTGGAGCGTATCCAACAAGAGCTTCCATTGAATGAATAATTGATCCGGATCCTAAAAACAACAAGGCTTTCGAATAAGCATGAGTAATCAAATGAAATAAAGCGGCTCGATAAGACCCCATACCTAGAGCTAACATCATATAACCCAATTGAGACATTGTAGAATAGGCTAAACTTTTCTTAATATCTTTTTGAGCAAGAGCTAAAGTGGCTCCTAATAATACTGTTATTATACCTATAAAAGATATTAGATTCATTATGTACGGTATCGCTATGAAAAGTGGAAGAAGACGAGCTACAAGAAAAATTCCCGCTGCTACCATAGTAGCGGCGTGGATAAGAGCCGAAATAGGAGTAGGACCCTCCATGGCATCAGGTAACCATACATGAAGGGGAAATTGTGCGGATTTAGCAACTGCGCCGCCAAATAATAGAAAGGCACACAAAGTAACAAATAAAAAGTTAACCTCCTTATTATAAATCAAGTTATTGAATATTTCGAACAAATCCCGAAATTCGAAACTACCCGTTGTCCAATAAAGGCCTAAGATTCCTAATAATAAACCAAAATCCCCTACACGATTAGTTACAAAGGCTTTTTGACAAGCACTTGCCGCACTAGGTCGTGTGAACCAAAACCCTATTAATAGATAAGAACACATCCCAACCAATTCCCAAAAAATATAAATTTGTATCAAATTCGAACTTGTAACTAATCCCAACATTGAAGTATTGAAAAAACTCATATAAGCAAAAAATCTCAAATATCCTTGATCATGAGACATATAATTGTCGCTATAAAAAAGAACCAGAATTCCAACTGTGGTGATTAATATTGACATAATAGAAGTAAGCGGATCAATAAAGTGTCCGAACTCGAAAGAAAAATCATTATTGATGGTCAAAGACCATATGTATTGATAGATAGAACTCCTATTTATTTGCTGAATAGATAGATTGACCGAAAAAATCATAACTATACTTAACAAAAAAATACTAGGAAAAGCCCAAATACGGCGAAGATTTTTTGTTGCCGTTGGAAAAAGTAGAAGTCCCACTCCTATTAACATAGGAACTGGAAGCGGAACGAAAGGTATGATCCAAGAATATTGATATGTATGTTCCATAAAAATAATAATTTTTTTATTCTTAATTAATATTAATTGTTTCTGATTCACCGGTTCTTATCTCTTTTAAAAGAGATTACTAAAGTATTAAAAAAGCAACTGAAACTAAAATGGAATTTTCTATTCGTAGTTAGTTTGAACCTTTCTCAACTACTTCACAAATTTTCAAAGTGAAAAATATAAAATAACGGATTATTTTATACTAAGTTTATACTAAGTAAGATTTTTAGGAAAACGTAGCAGCAAATTCCAATTTCCATTATTATTCCCTATTCCAAAAATTTATGGACATATATCAAGACTAAAAAATTGGACAAAAAAAAAAAGAAGTACTTTATTTTGATATCAATCATCGGATGTCCCATAACTTTGCCTAATAAAAAAAGAACTAGGTATTTTTGTTTGTTTATTCAGAATAATTAACGAATTTAATTCGGGATTGATTGATTATGTTCTATTCTAATAAATGGCATTTAATAACCATTTAATAACCAATTACTAGAAAAGAAAAAAATTGAAGTTTTTTATTAGGTAGGTAAGGGTTCTTAAGCTTGTTCGATATGTATTTTTTATGTACAAATGGAACATCCCAAAAAGAGACAGAGATAGAAAGGTATCACAAATAACTCCGAAATACAAATTATTTTGCCTCAGATATTGTATGGAATAGGAATTGAAAAAAAAAAAAAAAGATTTGTTTTAAACATTTTAGACAATAGATGTCTTTCACATCCAATTTTTGCAATGAATAACTTTTTATTTTTTGAATGGCAGTTCCAAAAAAACGTAGTTCTATATTAAAAAAACGTATTCGTAAAAATATTTGGAAAAAGGGGGGATATTGGGCAGCGCTGAAAGCTTTTTCGTTAGCGAAATCCCTTTCGACCGGGAATTCAAAAAGTTTTTTGTACGACAAATAATTAATAAAACGTTGGAATAATTGGAATCCGCATCCACCTGACTCCAAAAACGAGCCGATTTAGTTTCGAATTTAGATTCAATTTTTTAATATAGAATAGAAAAATAGAAGTAAAAAAAATAGAAATAGAAAAAGTAAGTAATAAATAATGATTTCCATTCCCTACTGTTTTGAACCAATGGATTTGGCTACTGAATTGGTACTTTTTTTTTTTCAAATAAAAAAATCAAAAATTGAGAGTTTTGCCTTTATTTGTATTTGAATATGCTTTTCATTCCCGGGATGGGGATTCTTAATTTCCCCATCACCCACCCACTTATAAATAAGACAATAATAAAGGTTTTGTCTTTTCTTTTTTTTTTTTTTTCTTTTATATTTCTCCTTTTCTATTTCAATCTATGCTATTCTATAGCATAAATTGAAATCTTTAGACAAAAGCAATGAGTTGTTGAAACTAATTTTGAGTTATACTTTTTTTTAACTTTCTGAATCATCACTCCAAGTGAGAATGAGAAAAGCGTCTTTCGCCATTTCGGCGTATTTCTAATTTCTATACGAATAGTATGCAATTTATAAGTAATAAAAAAATCCTATGTTTGAAAGGGAGGATCAATCTAAAAATATCGATTTTTAGAATTCGGATTTAGAAATAAATTTTTGAAGTAGGACAATAGAAATCTAAATTCTTTTATATAATATGTATAGCTCAATACCTAATTGGTTTGATAAACCCTAAGACAAATTCATACTGAAAAAAACCTAACGATTATCACAAGACAAAAGTTATGCAAATTAAATAAAATTTTTTGAATTATTGGATATTATGCTTAAATTGTGATCGTGATCCATAAAAAAGAATATGTTATTGTTAAGTTAAATAAAACTGAAACCTTAAATAACTAAATAAAACGATAAAAAAGAGACTGTTTCAATCTCTATTGAAACATGTTTTTATTCATCAATTGAATAATTGAATGCTTCCTAAAAATAAAAAGTATTTCATTGAAACTTTGTCTTTCAATCTCGACGATTAAATAAAAATAAGTTATTATTATTTCTAGCAAGCCGCTATGGTGAAATCGGTAGACACGCTGCTCTTAGGAAGCAGTGCTAGAGCATCTCGGTTCGAATCCGAGTGGCGGCATAACATCTTCTAAAAGATATATAAAAGCCCTATAATGAATTGAATTTCCGATTTCCATTCCGTATACTCAAGAGACTTTCACTTTTTACTTTTAATTTCATTTTTTATTTATGATATTTTCAACTTTAGAACATATATTAACTCATATATCATTTTCGGTCATTTCAATTGGAATTACAATTCATTTAATAACCTTATTAGTCGATGAAATCGTAGGACTATATGATTCATCAGAAAAGGGGATGATAGCTACCCTTTTCTGTCTAACAGGATTATTAGTAATTCGTTGGATTTATTCGGGGCATTTCCCATTAAGTGATTTATATGAATCATTAATCTTTCTGTCATGGAGTTTCTCCATTATTCATAGGATTTTAAAACATAAAAATCATTTAAGCGCAATAACCGCGCCAAGTGCCATTTTTACCCAAGGCTTTGCAACTTCGTGTTTGTTAACCAAAATGCATCAATCCGGAATATTAGTGCCCGCTCTACAAGTTCAGTGGTTAATGATGCACGTAAGTATGATGGTATTCGGCTATGCAGCTCTTTTATGCGGATCATTATTATCCACAGCTCTTCTAGTCATTACATTTCGAAAAGTGATAAGGATTTTTGGTAAAAGCAATAAATTATTAAATGGAACTGTAACTGAGTCATTTTCCTTCGGCGAAATACAATACATGAATGCAAAAACCAATGGTTTACTAAATACTTATTTTTTTTCTGCTAGAAATTATTACAGGTATCAATTAATTCAACAATTGGATCATTGGAGTTATCATATTATTAGTCTAGGATTTATCTTTTTAACCATAGGTATTCTTTCAGGCGCAGTATGGGCTAATGAGGCATGGGGATCATATTGGAATTGGGATCCAAAGGAAACTTGGGCATTTATTACTTGGACTATATTCGGGATTTATTTCCATACTCGAACAAATAAAAAATCGGAAGGTTTTAATTCCGCAATTGTGGCTTCTATGGGCTTTGTTATAATTTGGATATGTTATTTCGGGGTCAATCTATTAGGAATAGGGTTACATAGTTATGGTTCATTTAATTAACAATTCACATCTAATTGAATTGCAAATTGAAGAAAAGAAAGGGCCTGATGAACACAAACATAGGACAGCGCATATATATAAACGAAACTGAGTGGAAACCGCCGAGAACCTTTTGAATCACTCCACTACTTGATTCAAAAGGTTCTCACAAACGCCAAACGGGTTTGGTTACAATTCCATTTTTTTTCTTTTTTTATTCATGAAAATTCTCTATAAAAAAATTAGATAGAATAGCTTCGACCTTGTCCACTGATAGTGACAGAACGAAATCCGGATAAATACCAATACCAAGTACGGGTAGAAGAATAGAGATCAAAACAAATAATTCCCGTGGTCCAGAATCAAAAAAATAAGAGTTTACGCCATTAAATAGCTTGTACCCATAAAACATTTGCCGTAACATAGATAATGAATAAATAGGAGTTAATATCATTCCAATTGCCATTACAAAAGTAATCAGTATTTTTGCTATTAAAAAATATTTTTGGCTAGTAATTATTCCAAAAAATACTATCAATTCCGCAACAAAACCACTCATGCCCGGTAATGCAAGGGAAGCCATTGATAAGATACTAAATAGCGTGAATATCTTTGGAATTGGTATAGCCAGTCCGCCCATTTCGTCGAGATAACCATGACGTATTCTATCATAACTCGTTCCTGCTAAGAAAAAAAGTGCAGCGCTAATAAACCCATGAGAAATTATTTGTAAAATGGCTCCGCTGAGTCCTGTATCAGTTATCGAGCCAATTCCTATAATTATGAAACCCATATGAGATACAGAGGAATAGGCGATTCTTTTTTTTAAATTGCGTTGGCCAGGAGATGTTAAAGCTGCATAAATTATTTGCATTGTACCTACTATGATTAACCAGGGAGAAAATAGAGAATGAGCGTGTGGTAATAGTTCCATATTGATCCGAACCAAGCCATATGCTCCCATTTTTAATAAGATTCCGGCCAGAAGCATACAAGTACTGTAATGGGCCTCCCCATGGGTGTCTGGTAACCATGTATGTAAGGGTATAATCGGTGATTTGACAGCAAAAGCAATAAGAAATCCAATATAGAATAGTATTTCCAGTGCCACGGGATACGATCGATTCGCTAATATTTCCAAATTTAATGTCGGTTCATTGGAACCATATAAACCGATACCCAAAACTCCTATTAATAGAAAAACGGAACCTCCTGCAGTGTACAAAATAAACTTTGTAGCTGAATAAAGACGTTTCTTTCCACCCCATGCTGATAGAAGTAGATAAACAGGAATTAATTCTAATTCCCACATGATGAAAAAAAGTAAAAGGTCACGAGAAGCAAATGATCCTATTTGACCGCTATACATTGCTAACATCAGGAAATAGAATAATCGGGAATTCCGAGTAACAGGCCAAGCCGCTAACGTAGCTAAAGTGGTGATAAATCCCGTCAATAAAATGGGTCCTAGGGAAAGTCCATCTATTCCCAATCTCCAGTAAAAACCAAAAAAATTGATCCATTTATAATCCTCTGCGAGTTGTATTAATGGATCGTCCAATTCGAAATGATAACAGAAGGCATAGGTCGTTAGAAGGAGTTCTAGCACGCATATATATATAGTATACCCCCTAGTCACCTTATTTCCTCTATGAGGGAGAAAGAAAATGAAAAAACCCGTGGCTATCGGAAAAACTACAATTATTGTTAACCAAGGAAAAAAGTTCGTGGTAAAGGCAAGATACACTCGAACCAGACAAAACCGTGCTCGAAAAATAGAATATATATTCTTCCATTTTTTTTTTTATTTTTCGAGTACGGGTTTTTGTCGGTAATCAGTAAGTAAAAAAAATGTATTCAAAATAGATTCAAGTGGGGTTTTGGGGAACGTATCAATATCAATAAGCTAGACCCATGCTTCGAGTTGTTTCATGCCATAAATAAACTCGAACACTCAAGAAATCCGTTGGACAGGCGGATTCACATCTCTTACAACCAACACAATCCTCCGTTCTTGGAGCAGAAGCAATTTGTTTAGCTTTACATCCGTCCCAAGGTATCATTTCTAATACATCCGTGGGACATGCTCGGACACATTGAGTACACCCTATACATGTATCATAAATCTTTACTGAATGTGACATTGAATCTATCAATTTCTGAATTCATAAATTTTGATCTAGTAATTTTGGAAATGAATCATATATTGAAACACCAGATCAATCAACAATTTACCAGAATTTTGGAACCAATCCATTTCTGGATCAACTGATAAGAGGGAACAAAGATACTTTGATTTTTTACGTTTTCGCCAATATGATCGAGGTTAGGACGTATTATAGATGCTAATTCGAATTTATGAATATTCTGATTTTGAAATACTATGAAATAGTATTTTATTTATTCAACAAAGTCGATTGATTGATACGAATCGATTTTCTGTTACGATAAATTGACGAAACAATAGCTGATCCGATAGCTGCTTCAGCGGCTGCAATAGCTATAACAAAAATTGAGAAAATATCTCCTTTTAATTGTCTACTATCAAAAAAATCGGAAAATGTTACAAAATTTATATTAACCGCATTTAGTATAAGTTCAAGACACATTAGGGCCCGGACAATATTTCGGCTCGTGATCAATCCATAGATACCAATAGAAAATAAATAAGCACTCAAAATAAGTACATGCTCGAGCATCATTGACCAACTCCGTACCAATTTCGATTCATTTCAATATGAACAATAAGTCAAGTGATTTGATTGCTTATAATCTAACAAGTATAGAACAAAAGAATATATTGCTAATAGATCGAATCGATAAACTTCTATTTGATTTATACATGAAACGGTATTCAAATCGAATTGAAGGCAAATAGATGTGATAACACAGAAAAGTTGAATTTGGATTGCTGTTGCTAGTTATAAAGATTTTTTACTGACGAGCTACGGCAATTGCACCTATCAAAGCAACTAAAAGAATTATCGAAATGAGTTCAAATGGAAGAAAAAAGTCGGTTGATAAATGAATTCCAATTTGTTGACTATTACTTATCAAATCTTGCTCTATAATATGGTTGGATCGTGTAGTCCAAATAATCCCGTACCACGACGTATCTAGAATAGTAGTGAGTAAGGACAAAAAAATACTTGTACAAACCAGAGAAGTAACTCCATCCCCAATAGTCCAAAGATTCAAATGAAAATTGTTGGAATAGTCTGAACCATTCATGAACATTACAGCAAATATGATTAAAACATTTACAGCTCCTACATAAATAAGGAGCTGTGCAGCAGCTACAAAAGGAGAATTTGATAGAATATAGAATAAGGATATACAAATAAGAACGAATCCCAATGAAAAGGCAGAATAAATCGGGTTGGTAAGTAATACCACTCCCAGACCTCCTAATATAAGACCCGATCCTAGAAAAACTAAAAGAAAATCATGTATTGGTCCAGCCAAATCCATTATATTAAAATAAGAGATAAATAAATCGAAATGTTTTTTCATGACCTTATTGAACCGACCAGGCAATTTTTTTTATGAGGCATTCCCGATTGAATTGAATTCAAATCTAATAGGTGTGAATTGATGTGGGTACAATCAATTTCGTTCTTTTCTTTATTGGAAATGGCAGTTGGAAATTGAAAGTCTATATTTCGAAAAAAAATTGTGGATATATTAACAGACTTTCAATACAAATTAATTTGTACTTCTCATAATCCAATCTATAGTTGGGATTTGTACCAAACAAAGAGAAAGACCTTATTCCTTTATACCAACACGGAACCCTAGTAATTTCCAATAATAAAGGGATTTACCCGTTTTTTCTTTGAGACGAATTCAAAACTGTTCGAATTGTAAAATCGTCAATTACTGACATTGGTAAACGACCTAAAGCAATTTGATTGTAATTCAATTCGTGACGGTCGTAAGTAGCAAGTTCATATTCTTCAGTCATTGATAAACAATTTGTTGGACAATACTCAACGCAGTTACCACAAAAAATACAAATTCCGAAATCAATACTGTAATTAAGCAATCGTTTCTTTCGAATATCAGTTTCCAATTTCCAATCAACAACAGGTAGATCTATAGGACATACACGAACACATACTTCACAAGCAATACATTTATCAAATTCAAAATGGATTCGACCGCGGAAACGCTCCGATGTTATTAATTTTTCATAAGGATATTGAATAGTTACAGGGAAACGATTTGCTTGGGATAAGGTAATCATGAAACTTTGACCAATGTACCTTGCAGCTCGTACTGTTTGTTGACCATAATTCCTGAACCCAGTTACCATAGGGAACATATGGGGAATATTTAGGAATAAATTTTTTCTTTCTCTTGTTTGAGGTAAGCCGTGAATATAGTATCCCTTTTTTTTGTTTACAGTGAAAGGAGTTGGGAAGAGGTTGTTAATAATAGATTACCGAGAGAAATAGGTAAAAGAAATTTCCAGCCAAGATTTAATAATTGGTCCATTCTTAGTCTAGGTAAAGTCCATCTTGTTGTGATAGAAATGAACAAGAACAAATAAGTTTTAGCTAATGTAATAAGGATACCAATTGTCGTTCCAAAGATTCCATCCGCTTTATTTATTTCAAATAACTCAGGAACAAATATGTACGGAAGTGAAAGATTCCAACCGCCCAAGTAAAGAACTGTTACAAATAATGAGGAAACTAATAAATTTAGATAGGAAGCAACGTAAAATAAACCAAATTTGATCCCCGAATATTCGGTTTGATAGCCTGCTACTAATTCTTCTTCTGCTTCTGGTAAATCAAAAGGTAATCTTTCGCATTCTGCTAGGGAAGAAATTAGAAAAACGATAAACCCTATAGGTTGACGCCACAAATTCCACCCCCAAAAACCATATTTTGATTGCGCCCCGACTATATCAACTGTACTTGAACTATTAGATAATCATAGTCGGTGATAACATTACTGTTCCCATCGCTATTACAAAACCGTACATGAGATTTTCACCTCATACGGCTCCTCAGGGCCACAAATAAATGTAAGGACCGGGCAAGTATTCGTTATCTTGATATGGTTATAGCATAGATAGACTCGTGGAAGGTCCCCAATTATACCAATGGAATTCTGTCTGCTATAAGAATAAATCAAAAAGCATTTCTGAATTGATCTCATCCTTCAACTTTTTTTGGGTGAGTAATAACTTAATAAATCCTTCAATAAAATACTCTTTGTAGAAATATCTATTGATATTTCGAGCCATCATTTTATTTTCGATTACGAAAAAAAAAAGAATTAGACATTCCATTAGTTCATGAATCATGACACAATTTTTCTTTCTATGAAGATAGGAAAGAAATAAGAAAAAAAGCGCTTTTCTTTTTATTGTAATTTTCTTTTTTTTTTTCTATTTTTTTTGTTCCTCTTCTTCTTTCTGAGAAAAAGGGGGCCTCAAAAAAGTAAGGGATTTTTTCGTTCCTGATAGTAATTTCTTTAATTGGGGGATAGGAGCATACTCTGAATCGGAATTGTGGGGAGTACTGCCTGATCATTTCTACCAACTTAAAGCCCCAATTAGTATTCTTTTTATGTTATGCAGACGTATCTTTTTCGTTAATTTACATAATCTCCATTACTAATTCTTTGTGTGTATTTTAGTGTTCCTTATTATCCACCCATTTTTTTTTTTCAATCCCCCGTTCGTTAATATATGTATTGTAATACATTCAAACATATAGTGAAAACTCCATACGGTTGACTTTTGAGCCCGCTTCAAGCTAGGATGACCAATCAACTAATCTTGGGGTAAAGGGCATCTTCCACTTTTGTTTCCTTTCACTTAACTCTTGTACATAGGAAATGAGACTCAATCTGCTTTTACTGCGAATTTAGAAGTTGTTTTCTTTCACTCATATATAACTATCTAATTTTTTTATTAACCTAAAGAATAAATAAATGAATAAAAAAAAAAAATGCGGATATCCATTCAATTTCTTTTTTTTTTCTAGAAGGAAAGCTTATATTTTAGCGAATCGCACGTAGAGATATTGATAAAACACATAAAGTTAATGGTATTTCATAACTAATCGATTGAGCTGCAGCTCGCAGACCACCTAAAAACGAATATTTATTATTTGATCCATATCCTGACATAAGAAGTCCAATAGGAGCAATACTTGAAACGGCAATCCATAAAAAAATACCAATATTGAGATCAGCTAAAACAAGGTGATAACTAAAAGGAATTACTGAATAACTTAGTAGAATTGATATGACTGCTATAGACGGTCCAATACTAAAGAAACGAGTATTTCCTCGAGCTGGAAGAAGATTCTCTTTGAAAAGTAGTTTTGTTCCATCTGCTAAAGCTTGAAGAATTCCGAAAGGGCTGGCGTATTCAGGGCCAATACGTTGTTGTATTCCTGCAGATATTTCTCTTTCTAACCACACAATTACTAGTACACCTATTGTGATTCCTAATACAAGAGTCAAAATAGGGGCAAACACCCGTATGGTCCCATAGAGCTCTTTTAAGGATTCCAATCGGGAAAAAGAATTAATATCTTGTACTTCTGTTGTATCAACTATCATTTCAACGATCAACTTCTCCCATAATGATATCTATACTACCTAGTATCGTCATAATATCCGCCAATTTCATTCTTTTAACTAACTGAGGAAGAATTTGCAAATTGATAAAACCCGGTGGGCGAATTTTCCACCGCCAAGGAAAACTACTTTGATCTCCTATCAGAAAAATTCCCAATTCTCCTTTTGGGGCTTCGACTCTCACATAAAGTTCTTGTTTCGGTAATTCAAAAGTAGGAGAAGGTTTTTTACTAATGAATCGATCTTCAAAATCATTCCATTCTGGATCGCTTTCTCTAGTAAAGCATCGGATTTCTAAATTCTCATAGGGCCCCCCCGGAATTCCTTCCAAAGCCTGTTGAATAATTTTTACGGATTCTGTCATTTCACCGATTCGGACTAAATAACGAGCTAATGAATCTCCTTCTTTTTGCCACTGGACTTCCCAATCAAATTCGTCGTAACACTCATAATGATCCACTTTACGAAGATCCCATTCTATTCCAGACGCTCGTAGCATTGGTCCTGATAAACCCCAATTTATTGCTTCTTCTCCACCAAAAATGCCTACTCCTTCAACTCGTTCTAAAAAGACAGGGTTTCGTGTAATAAGTTTTTGATATTCAACAACCCCCGTTAAAAAATAATCACAGAAATCCAAACATTTCTCTATCCAGCCATGGGGTAAATCGGCCGCTATCCCCCCGATACGAAAAAAATTATGCATCATTCTCATACCGGTGGCAGCTTCGAATAGATCATATACTAATTCTCTTTCTCTGAAAATATAGAAGAAGGGGGTCTGTGCACCAATATCTGCCATAAAAGGGCCGAGCCATAACAGATGAGAGGCTATACGACTCAACTCCAACATAATTACTCTGATATAGCTGGCCCTTTTAGGTACTTGAATATTTCCCAACTGTTCTGGTCCATTTACAGTTATTGCTTCTGTGAACATAGTAGCTAAATAATCCCAACGTGTTACATAAGGCAGATATTGTATAATTGTTCGGTTTTCCGCAATTTTTTCCATCCCTCTGTGTAAATAACCCAATATTGGTTCACAGTCAATAACATCTTCGCCATCGAGAGTAACGATGAGACGAAGAACACCATGCATTGATGGGTGGTGAGGTCCCATATTTACTCTCATAAGGTCTTTTCCTGTAGCTAGTATACTCATAGGTTTTTCCTCGATTCATTCTTACATGAATTGTTGAAAACAAAAAGAAGTTATCAAGATTCAAAATCTAATAAATCAAATAATTCAAAATTCTTTTTTTCAAATTAACGATTTTTTGACTCCCGGATATTCAACTGACTAATTAATTCTTTATAACGTACTCTATTTTTCTTTGACAAATAAGAAAGTAGCCGTTGGCGTTTTTCCAGAACTTTCCGTAAACCCCTCTGAGATAAATAGTCTTTTCTGTGCAATTCCAAATGGGAAGTAAGTCTTTGTATCTTATTAGTGAAACTTAATACTTGAAATTCAACAGACCCGCTGTTTTCTTTTTTTTTTTCTTGAAAAGTAACTGAGATAAATGAATTTTTTACCATAAAACGAAATCCTCTTTTCCCTTTCTTTTAATATGAAATTTACTGATCAGTAATAATAATGTTAGTCATTTGAATTGAATATACACAATCATCTTAAAGCCGTTATGCACTTCCGATAAAATCAATCAACAATCAATCCCATTTTCAATTTGATTAGGGATAAAAAAGGATGGTATATTTCTTCAAAAGAGAAAAAGCGAGACCTAAAAAAAAATTATGTTAATTCATTTATAGATCTAACCAATCCGTATGTCCTTAAAGTGGTATCCTGTATCATAATGGAATGTAAGACAAGGCATGTGTCCATCTCTTTGTTTTCATATACCGGGTATGGTACGTATGGTACGCGATGGATAAGAAAAACGTACTAGTAACAAATTTGCAATCGTGGATACATATGTATCCTTATCATACTGAAACGACTGCCATTATTGGTATTAAACCAATAGCGATTCATACAAACTAAATCTTCTAATCGATAATTGGGCCAAAGAAAGAACTTTAATTTAATTAGTTTCTTTTTCTCTCTAGCAAGATCTTTGCTTTTATCAAAAACGTGACCCCCTTTTTTTACGTTATTACAAAATACGGAATTTCTCTGAATACCATTTGGATTCTTCCAATTGAAACAAATCAGAGTTCTCAATTCTCTACGACGGTTAGGGAATAAAATATTTTCAGGAACAAGCAAATCATAATTCTTTTTGTCTCTATTTCCAGTCATTCTTTGATGTCTTGCAATGGATTCATAATTTTTTTTTTTATGAACATAGCTTTTTTCTCGGTATCTTTTAGTAATTTTGCGCTTATTCTTATGAACCAATGAAATACCTACGATTTGATATATAAAAAACTGTCCGTCGTTTTTTACAGACAGACGAAGCGGTTCGATAATAAATATTCCCCCTTTCACCAATTCTGTAAGAGTGAAATCCTTATGAATCATCAAAATATCCAGACCCATTTCTCCCCCTTGAATAGAGGATATAGCAATTTCTCTTGGATTTATCAGTCGAAGCAGGAGACAATAGATCTTGATATTATTTATTATTCTTTGATTTAAAAAAGAATCCCATCTCAACTGAAAATGCAAATACTTTTTTAGGAAGAAATAAAGTTCTGCTTCTGTGTTGTTCTTGTATTGTTTTTTCGTTCTACGTTTTTTGATGTCTGATCCCGAAGAATTTGCTTCAACATCTTTTTCTTGGTTTGAGAGAACTGACCCAAGACTTACTTGGTTTTGTGCATCTGATCGAGGATTCCCTTGGTCTGGGGGTTCTTTTTCTTCTTTACTTCTATTGTAAAATTCAAGAGAGTTTTTTTGATTCGATGATATAAAAAGATCTTCCTTTTTCTTTCGAGTTATTTTTTTATTCCCATTTTCAGTTCCATTAAAACTGAAAAGAAGTAATTTGATTGGTATGATCCACGGTTTTTTTTTATATGCATTAAAAAATAGCACTAATTCTCGGAAGAACCAAAGCTCCAGATTTGATATAGGACAACTTAGTATTGCTTCATTCATTCCCATCCAATCAAAAAAGAACTTTTTTTGATTGGATGGTTTAATTTCTTCATCTTCATGAATTGTAAGATAAAAAAGAACTTTCTTATTAATTTCATCAATTATTTGATACTTATCAGCCCCAATCTTAGTATTTTGATTCCTGTTGGTACCAATATCAACCCAGACTTCAATATCAACCTTATTTCTAAGACAAAAATCGAGAATTCTCCAATCAAAATATTTTCTATCCGAAAATTTATCCGTATCCATAATATCATCTTCTTCTAGATAATTATTAATAGGGATACCTCCCAACATATCAAATAATTTGCCTTCCCTTATGTTGGAATTAGAAAAGATTTCTTCTTTATTATTTACTTGGAATAATGATTTATGAATATACGAGTCTTTCTTATCTTCATAATTAATAGATTTATATGATAAAAGATCGTATCTATAGTGTTTTTTAAAATTATCTTTTTGATTCTGTAATGGATTCGCTTCAAAAAAAATTTGTTTGTCGGAATGAGTTAATCTATTTTTTTCATATGAATCCTTTTTGTTTAAATCTTTCTTTTGAGCCATACTGTGTTGATTGGCTCTATTTCGCCATTTTTGTGGTACTAATATAGGCCATCTTATCCGAGATAAATCGGATTGATATTGATAATGCCCCTTTAACCAGTTTTTCCATGGATTCATTTCAAAATTCCAAAAAGATTCATGTCTTAATTGGTAATGAAATATTCCTTGTTTTTTAAAATAATCTTTTATTTCCTTCTTAAGAAAAAGGGATGTTCCGTCATATTGAAAGACAAATCTTAAATTATAAAAGTGAATAAGTTGGGTTTGTGATAATTTGTAAAATACATACGCTTGTGATTGTGAGAAAAAAGAGAAATCATAAGAAATCTTTGAATTCTTATTACTAACCTTAGAAAGTGATTTTTTTATAGTCGAAATAAAGTGAATTCCGTTTTTACTTGTTTTATTAATTCTTTCCTGATTTGTTTCATTATTGTGGATATTTTTCTCAATAATTTGGATTTTTTTTGGTGATTCAAAAAAAAAAATTGCATTGATTCTTGGAATATTGACAATAGCTAGAAAAAATTTTATGTATATCCTTTCAATGAAAAATTTTATAAAAAAATATGATTTACTGATTAATCGAGTATTTCTTTTTTTTAATATTTGCCAAATCTTTTTGGACGCTCCTAATATTTTAGGACGATAACTTGTTTTGTTCGAACTAATATTTATTTCGTAAGTTAGCAGTCTTTTTTTCTTTTCTTTTGTAATTTTTTCTATTTTCTTTTTTATTATGTTTGTTCGATTAGTCAGATCTTTTATTTTTTTTTCGGGCAGTGCTAAATTTGTCCAATTCATAGATCGAATTTGAATGGACGATTTGTGAATAATCTGATTACTCATTATCAAATCTTTTTTATCTTCTTTATCTTCACCGAATTCATCTATTTCTCGCAATCTAAATAATGGAATTTGGTTTGTTTTTGAAAGTTCTTTTACTCTTCCTTTTACTTTTAGTAAAAGGATTCTTTTGATGACCCATCTTTTTGTTTCTTTTGCGATTTGTTGAAAAATTTTTGTTCTTTCTTTTAAAACTCTTAAAGACTTTGTTTTCAATTGTCTAATTTTTTTTTTTAGTTCTTTGAAAATGGGTTTAAAAAACGAAGGTCTTTTTCGGGGAGGACCAAAAGGCAATTCTGCTTCCATTCCCCAAACTGTTAAAAAACAAAAATCGTTGTTTTTTTGTCCCCCTTTTTTTTTCATTGCATCTTTATGAGGGAATTGTAGCTTAGATTTGTGCCAGGGTTTCAGGCAAAAAGGAAATAGGATCTTTATCTGAATACCCTCTGTTAACCAGTTTTTCGGAAATTCTCGTTCGGATAATTGAACACCATCATGGGTGCATTTTACATACATTTCCCTATTCCAATCCTTTAAATCCTCGGACCATTCGGGAATTTGAAATAATAGCATGCGAGCAATATTTTTAGCTATTATCAGTGAAGGTAATATAATATATTTTCTAAGAATTGATTGAGTTAATAATACAAAACTTCTGAGTACTTGAGCAAAAAAAAATGTATTCCAGATTTCTCCTATGGGTATCTCTGTTTTTTCTTTTCTTTTGTATTTTTCTCTTTTGTCCTCCTCTTGGTTATCAATTTTTTTTTGCTTTTCAATTTTAGAATCAGAAAGTTTTTGGTCTTTTTGTTTCCACATCCAATTTTTAAAAATTACTTTCATCAGTTCGGAAATATCAAAAGAAAAAGGTTTGTCTAGCCTGTCCAAAAAAAGCGGGGAATGCACATTTGCTTGAAGCAGTTCCCAAGTAATAGTTTTACGTCTTTGTCCGCGCATGGAGCCTTTGATTAGACCTCGACGAAAATCCGATTGTTGTAAATAATGGGTCAAATTCACTTTCTTTGCTTGCTTAGGACTCTTAGTATATTTGGTATTAATATACGTAGAGGTATTTGGCTTTGGCTGGTTATCAGTAAAAATAACTACATGTTTGAACTTTCTTGAACGAAATGCCCCTGCTACAGTTTCGCCCCTGTTTTTCTTTTTTTGTCCTAAACCGGTAATTGAGTTGTATGACCAGCGAGGAACTTTTTTACTAATTTCTTTTCTTCCAATAGAGTTTTTTCTAATTCTTTGGTTGTTGGGATCCGTTATAACTACATCGAATAAAATTTTTAAAATTAGTATTCGATCTTCTGAATCAATTTTTTCTTGTGTGTGTTCTGGAAATAAAGAACGTATTTTTTTTGTTGAAAATAATTGTATACGAAACCTATCTAGTGTCTGCTCAAATTCGGGATAATTCTTAATAAGAAGAAGACCATGGATTTTATTTATCCAAAACGTCCTGATGTTCTTTTGGCTAGAAGTTTCATTTAGCGTCAGGGGTGAAAAAAAAAAATGGATTCTTCCACGATAAGGTCCATGCAAAAAAGGATCATATTTTTTAGGTAAGTATTCTTGTTTAGTCTTATCATTACACAATTGAGTCCTTTTTTCA